CTCTTCATGGAAAGTAGTTACTACTTGAGCCACGGAGGATGCTCTTTGACCGATAGCTACATAAACACATATTACATCTTGCCCTTTTTGATTGAGAATTGTATCTGTGGCTACTGCTGTTTTGCCAGTCTGTCTGTCCCCAATAATTAACTCTCGCTGACCCCGCCCTATGGGGATCATCGAATCGATAGCAATAAGCCCTGTTTGAAGGGGTTCATATACAGAACGCCTGGAAATTATACCCGGAGCAGGAGATTCAATTAAGCGAGATTCCGAAGCTACAATTTCGCCTCTCCCATCAATAGGTTTAGCCAGAGCATTTATAACACGACCCAAGTAAGCCTCGCTCACGGGTATCTGAGCAATTCTTCCTGTTGCTTTTACAAAACTTCCCTCTTGTATCATCAACCCATCGCCCATTAATACAATCCCAACATTTTTGGATTCCAAATTCAGAGCAATACCCCTAGTCCCTTCTGCAAATTCGACTAATTCACCTGACATTATTCCACCAAGACCTATAATACGAGCAATCCCATCCCCCACTTGAATTACGCGACCGATATTCTCAATCCCTACTTTCCTATTATATTGTTCAATACGTTCGCGGAGAATTTTATGAATTTCGTCGACTCGAAGGGTTGCCATTAGTGTTTCTTGACTCTTTTTTTCGGAAGCAAGGGGAAAAATAATGCCTAAATTCTAAACGAAAGTAGAAGTTCAAGGCCTAATTAATTTAATTATTTCTTCGATTCTATGGCCCCGAGAATGCCAATATTAGCACGAATCGTACGGAAATGTAACTCGGTATTCAAACAACTATTCAGAGTTCCTAGAGCTCCTTGTACGGCCTGTTGGAAAACCCGTTGTCGGACCTGATTCATCGCCCTTTGTTTTTCAAAATAAAGGATTTCGTTTTTAGACTTTTCTAATTGTTCCAAACTAATAGAAGTAGCATTAATCAAATTTGCTTTTTCTCGTTCTATCTCAGAATATCCATTCATTCGATACTCATCTGCTTCTAGTTCGACTTTCTGTAATCGAACCCGAGCTTTTTCGAGCTGCTCAATGGTCCCTCTACGCAATTCTTCCGAATTTCGAATAGTACTCAAGATTCTCTGTTTTCGATTATCTAATAAATCTTTTAATGAAAGTAGATTATCTTGCTATTAAGTTTACAATTTTTATGATCTCTTCCCGAACCAAACATGAATCTTTCGATTCATTTGGCTCTCACGCTCCTTTTTTTTCTTTTTTTGCTATAGCTATTTCCATATCTTTTTTTTTTATTTTATGTAATGAGCCTATCCTCTATCTTCTCTTTTCTGTTTATATTTCAATATACCGAAACCCATATTAAGAATATAAGACTAGATAAATATTAAGAGGACTCTTCCGCCTAGATAAAAATCTATCATGGTCAGCAAAGTTGTTTCTTTATTTGTATTTGCCCTTTAGTTAATAATTTCAATTTCATTAAGAAAAACTAACTAAATAAATGGAAAATGAAAATTGATAGAATTCTTTTTTTTCTTCAAATCCAAAAAATTTCTCTTTTTTTTTATACATAGGTCGTCGATTCGGCATTGGATAAAAAAGGGCAGGGTGCCCTTCTAGTAAATAGTTCAAACCATTTTATCGATATGAGTGTTTTATATCAGATAAATTCTACATTAGCTATTTCCCGTTTAAAGCATTTCGGTACTAATACTAATATAGTTGTAGAAAGAGTACCCCTTTTTGCCTGGACTTCAAGCAGTTTAGCTTTAACCGTGTTAATGGTCTCACATTATTGGTCTATAGAGAATCAAAGTTGATTTACCAATGAGTCGCGAAATGCTATGGTTCTTCCATATGATTTCTGAATTTATTCAGAAGTAATTCGTCGAGATCGTGCACCTTTTTCTTATTTATCCAAAAAATACTAAAAAATATTTTAAAGTGCAGCCGGATAGATCCAATCTATTCTTGAAATAGACAACTCGCACACACTCCCTTTCCAAAAAAAATCAATACACCAACCACTACAGTTAGATTTATTAGATTTGTTGCTAAAATATCGGTATTAAGCCCGAAACTCCCAGCGGATGGCCAGTGAGCTAAAAAAACGAAAGAATGGGTTACATTTTTCATATGCTCTCCTCTTATAGATAGGACGAACAAAGAGCAAAGTTTTTCGATCACTTACTTCGCTCGCCCTTTTTTGATCGGTTTTTTTAATGTAATTTTTTTTAATGCAAATAGATTCAATCTAATAATTTCTTTTAGATTAAGTCTTAGGTCTCGTTTGACCTGTGAAAGACTCCTTTGTTGAAATGTTCCAAAAATTCCTAAAATAAAAGGAAAAAGACTTTCCACTGTCCTAAACTAAGGACGGGAAGGAAGAAGGCGAGCATATCCTCTAAATTGATCATCCTCAAATCAGCCCTTCCTGGGGTGGGGTATTGTCTGTCCCGATAAATAGGTAATTCCAGGAGTAATAAATAGGAGTAAAGTATTGATATAATTGGAATTGCAGAAGCAAATACCAATTTACTAAAAAAAGAAAAAAGTATCTAATCTAAAGGACTCATTTTCTTTTTTAGGATTAAACAAAAGGGTTCGCAAATAAAAGCGCTAGTGCCACAACTAGTCCATAAATTGTTAAAGCTTCCATAAAAGCTAGACTAAGCAATAAAGTACCTCGTATTTTACCTTCTGCTTCTGGCTGTCTCGCAATACCTTCTACAGCTTGTCCTGCAGCAGTACCTTGACCAACTCCAGGCCCAATAGAAGCAAGCCCTACGGCCAATCCAGCAGCAATAACGGAAGCAGCAGCAATTAGTGGATTCATGGTGAGTTCCTCGTGTCAAAAAAAAAAGAAATGGTTAAGGATACAATCAACCAAGAAATTCTTACTTCTAAGCTCTATTGGGGAGAAGTAACTAAAAAGTACAAATTGAAATGATAATCTGAATTGTCCGAACTACTTCGAGATCTCATTTTTAGTTTCTAATCATTAGAGGTTTGTGTAAATCCATATGATTCTCATTATTCTATTTCTCTTTCTTTCCAACCAACCACTCTTTCATTCCATTCTTCTTTCTTTACTCTTCGATATCCTTGAGTTCCTATTTTTTCCCCTATCATCTAATCCATAATAAAATAATCCATAATAAAAGACGAAATAGAGGAAGAACCCCTATTGAAATCGACCTAATCCAAATCCAATAGGAATTAAATCAAGATATACAATTGATAACAATATGCTGCATAGAACTGGATATGGAATCCAATTCCATATAGAGGGAATTCGATATATCGGATTAGATAATGAATCTAACTTAGGAATATATAATATCCCATATACATTTGTTTCTTCTATTTTGCGTATTTTCTCATTTTCTATTGATGAATCGGATTCTAAAATCATTCCTTAAAAACCCGCACAAAAGATGACTGGACTTATAGACATTAAGGATATAGATCTAGCCTGACTCCGCCCCCCTTAATGCATATATACTTTGACAATTCCGTAATATAGTCTATTCTCTCTCCTACAACTCTAGGTTGTATATTCATACGCATTTCTAACTATTTAGTTTTCCAACCAAGCGGATTATCTGGAACCATGCATGAATTGAGCTAAGCTAAAAAAAAAGACTATTTTGAAAACTAGTCAATTCAATGATGACCTTCCATGGATTCACCTATATAGGCTGCGGCTAACGTTGCAAAAATAAGAGCTTGAATACCGCTTGTAAATAATCCAAGAAACATGACCGGTATAGGGACTACTAAGGGGACTAAAGAAACAAGAACAACAACGACTAATTCATCCGCCAATATATTCCCGAAAAGTCGAAAACTAAGCGATAATGGTTTTGTGAAATCTTCTAGGATGTTAATTGGTAAAAGAATTGGAGTTGGTTTAATATATTTCTCGAAATAACTCAATCCTTTTTTGCTAAGACCCGCATAAAAATATGCCGCTGATGTGAGTAAAGCTAAAGCAACAGTAGTATTTATATCATTCGTGGGTGCTGCTAATTCCCCATGGGGTAACTGTATAATTTTCCAAGGTAAAAGAGCACCCGACCAATTCGAAACAAAAATAAAAAGGAACATAGTTCCAATAAAGGGAACCCAGGGACCATATTCTTCTCCAATCTGAGTTTTGCTCAAGTCTCGAATAAACTCAAGCACATATTCGAAGAAATTCTGACCGTCGGTCGGGATGGTTTGTGGATTCCGAACAGCTATGATAACTGAACCTAGCAAGATAGTAATTACGACCCAAGAAGTGATGAGTACTTGGGCATGAATTTGGAAACCTCCTATTTGCCAATAGAAGTGTTGGCCTACTTCTACACCCGATATATCATATAACCCCTTGAGTGTTTTAACGGAACATGGTATAATATTCATATTGTCCTCTGATAAAAATTGAACTTCAAAAAAGGAATTCTTTTGATTCAACCATCTCTTTCTCAACTCAGCAACTTGAAGTATTAATCTTATATTTAGGATACCAAGAAATCACATCAGATGATAATATATATCAATACCCTCTAATATATATCAATATTCCCCTTCTTTTATCTATGCAAAATATGCAAAACAAAAAAGAATAGTAAGTGATCCCATAAATCTACGCAGTTACCCAAGAATGAACTATTCTTCTTAATCAACGATTTCTTATATAGAGAGAACGGCCCTCACAAATTGCAAATACTAATTTGTTAAGAATCAATCGAATTGAAGTCATAGTGTCATCGTTGGCTGGAATCGATATATTTGCGAGATCTGGGTCACAATTTGTATCGACTAAAGAAATAGTAGGAATCCCCAAAATGGCACATTCCCGAAGAGCTATATACTCTTTTTGCTGATCAAGGACGATCACAATGTCCGGCAACCTCGTCATATATTTGATCCCGCCGAGATATCTTTGCAAGGTAGATAATTTTCTCTTCAAGATTGCCACATCTCTTTTTGGGAGATGGTGGAATTTTCCCATCTTTTCTTCTGCTCTTAAGTCTCTAAATTGAGAAAGTCTAGTTTTCGTAATCGACCAATTCGTTAACATACCACTGAACCACTTTTTATTAACATAATGACAACGAGCCCTTATTGCAGCTGATGCTACTAAATCCGCTGCTCTTTTTTTGGTACCAACAATTAAGAAGCTTTTTCCCTGACTTGCTGCATCAAAAACTAAATCACAAGCTTCTGATAAAAAACGAGCCGTTCTAGCGAGATTTGTAATATGAGTACCTTTACGCTTTGCCGAGATGTAAGGGGCCATTTTAGGATTCCATTTCTTAATACCATGACCAAAATGAACTCCCGCTTCTATCATCTCTTTCAAATTGATGTTCCAATATCTTCTTGTCATTTTTTCCACACTTCCTTTTGATTTTTTCTTTTTTTTTTCATCCTACCATTCCATTACGGAATTTATTTCTTTTTTTTTGAAAATTAAGAAAGAGCCGAAATAGCTTGAAATAAATAATAATTGTTCCGATGTAACCTTCCACTGAGAATTGGCCATTGATACATGGTATAAACGTAACCTTAATGAATTAACTGACTTCTTTTACTTATTAAAATAAAATGAATAAAATGAATAAAAATAAAATAAAAATCTAAAATCTGACCTGTTAGTGTTCTAAGGTCAAAAGTCTAGTTTAAATAAAAAAATCTGCTTTATGTATCCTTAAATCGTATAAATGGGGGTAAATGGGGGTTCTGATGTCTCATAGAAATTGTTTGTTACATCAGAATCAGAAGAAACTAATTCTGTATGGAGAAACAAAATATCTCTCATTTCCGACGCGAATAGATTTTTTTTTTGAATTTCGAAATAAAGGTTCTTGTCTTGTGGGGAATGATGCACAAATTTTTGGAATCCGGTACCAACAGGTATAATCCCCCCCAGAACTACGTTTTCTTTCAGGCCTTTCAACCAATCAATACGACCTCGTAGGGCAGCTTTTGCTAAAACTCGAGCAGTTTCTTGAAAACTTGCTTCAGATATGAAACTTTGGGTATTCAGGGAAGCCCTTGTTATTCCCAATAAGATTGCCCGATAATAGACCGATTCATCCAAAGCTCGTCCTGCTCGTTCTGCTCGTAATAGTCCGATTAATTCCCCAGGTGAAAAAACATTAGACATTCCATCTTCGGAAACCCGCACTTTTGATGTTACTTGGCGTATAATAATCTCTATATGTCTATTATGGATCTGTACCCCTTGGGATCGATAAACCTTTTGGATCTTATTAACCAAAGAGATACGACTTTGGGCTATGGTTAGCTCAGCTCCAATCAAGAATCCCCAGGGGACCCCAAGAATTCTTGGTATACGCTCATTCCAATCCTCAATTCTCCTTTCGAGATTCGGCGATAGTGAATCAATTGAACGCGCTTCAAAGATTTGTTCTACTTTTGGAAGACCTTGCGTTATGTCACTAGATCTCGATTTTTCATATATAAACGTAACTAACCTATCTCCTTTGTAAAGGATTTCTCCATAATGACCATGAACAGTTGCTCCTGTAGTGGCCAAATAAGGCTTAGCTGCTCTTATAACAAAGGAATCAATATTAACAATGAAAATTTGACCAGATTTTTTTATGTGCGATTTAAATAGACATACATTTTCGCAAATAAATTGTCCAAGGTGAATTATTGCCGATGTCTCCTCCCAAGAATCATGATGGAGAAAGTGCCAATTCAAATGGAATGGATCCAACATGATGTTACTATCGAAATTCGAAATCCTTTGATTTTCATCTATTAAAGAGTATTTAAGCCCTTGAAGTACTTGGAGGGTTTGTTTCAAATTGTCAAGGAACAAATATTTTTTTAACAGGATCTGATTATGCGTTAGTAAATAGTAAGATGAAGAAAAATTCGATATACTAGGTACAATAGCGGCTAAGGGCCCAAAAATATCTCGAATAGGAATTCTAGGATTCGATTCTTTTACCGCATTGGGATATTTCGAATTCTTGAATAAACCAATTCGAGAACAGTTGGATGCCGACAAAATCATCAAAGATTGGTATTCTTTATTTCGATTCAACAAGGTGCCAATAGCTTCTTGATGTTGGCTAAGTGATTGAATCTTCGCCTTGGAATAAAAGGAATTGGTGCGATCTAACCTATTATTGGGAATCGGTCCTGCACTTGTCCTATCATACCTTCTTCGTGTATACGAAATAGTGGACTTGACTAACTCAATTCTTAGGAAATCGCGAATCAGATCATTTGCTCTTACCTCAACAAGGGAAGCACGAGCCTCCTCTTTTTCTTCTTGTTCCCAATTCACTACTAAGCAAGTTCGAACAAATTGACTATTCGTATGATAAATTCTTTGAGTTAACTTGCTATTTTCATGAGAAATAAAATTGACAAGTCGAAGTTGGAAATTATCCTCTTCTTGCAAGAGATCTTGCGGGAAAAGTGTTGCTAAATTTCTCCCTTCGTCCATTTCATATGCGACTGCAGGTCGAACCGAAACAAAATACTTTTCCTTGCTCTTGAGAATTTTTTTCCGTTGAACATAGACCCAATTTTTCCTTTTTTTTGATTCCTTAGAATCTTTCTTTTCTCTTTCTGGTGGTATCAAACTACCACCTAATATCTTATCCGCCTCTTCAGGAAAATGAATATCTCCGGAAAAGATTTTGAGTTCCGTATGGCTTTTTTTTCTCTTCACTCGGACCAATCCACCTAGTCGACTTCTTGTATTTTTTGTGAGTTGTGTATCCACTCCAATGATACTATTATCAAGTACCTTTAGGGATGAGGATCTCGGCAAGATATGCAGTTCTTGAAGAATGAAAAAAAACCGATCTAGTTCTTTTTGGTATTTTAGACTAAATTCTTTTGTTCCTCGATGCTCAATCAAACCCTCTTTTTTTAAGATGGAATCTTCCTCTGGGCTCCCGTATTCGTCCTCTGAGTCTTCTTCTGAGTCTTCCTCTAAAGTCCCATATTCGTCCTCTGAGCCTTCCTCCGGGCTCCCATATTCGTCCTCTGAGTCTTCCTCTAGAGTTCCATATTCGTCCTCTCGGGTTCTATATTCGTTCTCTGGGCTCCCATATTCGTCTTCTGAGTCTTTCTCTCCAGTCCTATATTCATCCTCTAGGATCCCATATTCGTCTTCTAGGGCTTCATATTCGTCCTCTAGGATCCCATATTCATCTTCTAGGGTTTCATATTCGTCCTCTCGAGTCCTATATTCGTCTTCTAGGGTTTCATATTCTTCCTCTCGGGTCCTATATTCGTTCTCTGGGCTCCCATATTCGTCCTCTGAGTCTTCCTCTCGAGTCCTATATTCGTCCTCTAGGGTCCTATATCTAAATTTAACAATTCCTGAACCCTTTTTATCTTTTCTGTATCGTGGATCGTCAAAATAAGCAAAAATAGTATTTCTACGTAAAACACCCATAAAGGGTATTTCAATCGAAATCCCCAAACAGGATATTAGTTCTTTCTCTTGTTCTTGATGATATTGTAATGGAATGACGAACCCATTTCTTCGCTTTTTCGCCAACAAATCCGAATTATCTTGAAGAATAGAAGGATAGACAAAATTCCAATGGCCATTGGACATGATTCGATCCGGCGTTGAATAATCAAGAATTTCCCTATCTTTTTTACCAAAAGTATCCAACAGTCTATGTCTTACTTGATCATTAGCCATTGAGAGGTCAAAGAGATATCTTCCGTCAACAGAAAAAGAATAAGTATTCATTTGATCTTGATCCTTGTGGAGCGAAAAAGACGCTATACTGGATCTGCACATACTTACTGACAATATCCATAAATGGCTTGTTTTTGGTAATCGACGAAGATTACCATATTGATATTCGGGCGCATGGTAAACATCAGTACTCCAGTGCATTTCCCCGTCTGATTCGGAATAAATATGCTTTTGTACTTTTTCTTTAAAATGCAAAGTGGACGTTCCGGCACGAATCTCCGCAATTACTTGTTCGGATTCTACATATTGATCATTTTGCACTAGAATCAAGCTTTTTGAGGGAATATTCACACTATATAGAATATCCTGACTCTGAATAGTTACATGCAAGTCTATATAACATAGAAAAGCAGGCTGCCCATGACGGGTACGTGTGGGGTGAACCAAATCTTCATTGAATTGGATTTTTCCATTCGAAGGGGATCGTACAAGGTCGGCAGTACCCCCTGTGAATACTCCGCCAGTATGAAAAGTTCTTAATGTTAGTTGAGTCCCTGGCTCCCCAATTGATTGACCTGCAATAATACCTACGGCTTCCCCCAATTCGACCAGATCGCCATGAGTGGGACTCCGACCATAACATAATTGACAGATCCAAGATGTGCTCCGGCAAGTAAAGGGGGTTCTAATATATATTGGTTGTGCTCGAAATGGTTGTGCTCGAAAGGCAGTTATGAATCGATTGACTAATCCAATTCCAATATCTTGATTTCGAGCGGCAATGCATCGTGAACCAATATATATATCGTCTGCTAATACACGACCAATTAGTGTTTGGACAAAAAGTTTTTCCGTCATCCCATTTTGAGGACTCAAAGAAATACCTCGGATAGTACCACAATCTCTTCTACGCACAATAATATGTTGAACTACTTCAACAAGTCTACGTGTAAGATATCCAGCATCTGCTGTTCGTACAGCAGTATCTACAACCCCTTTGCGGGCTCCGTAGCAGGAAATTATATATTCTGTCAAAGAAAGTCCCTCGCGTAAATTGCTTTGAATAGGTAAATCAATCATTTGTCCTTGAGGATCCGCCATTAATCCTCTCATACCTACTAATTGGTGTACCTGAGATGCATTTCCTCTGGCTCCTGAAAAAGACATTAGATAGACTGGATTAGAAGGATCCGTTATCCGAAAATTCGAATTCATTTCTTGTTTCAAATATTCACTTGTAGCATACCATATCTCAACGGATTGGCGTAATTTTTCTACCGCGTGTACAGCCCCATAATAATAGTGTTTCTCCAAAAGAAAACTCTGTTGTTCCGCGTCTTGCACTAACCATCCCTTAGATGGTATTGTTAAAAGATCCTCGATTCCTAATGAAATCGATGTAGTAGTGGCTTGATGAAAGCCCAGAGTCTTTATTTGATCCAGTATATGGGATGTATATCCCATTCCGAAATGATCTATTAATCTGCTAATAAGTCGTTTCATAGCAGTTCCGTCTATCTCTTTATTATGAAAGACCAGATTGGCCCGTTCCGCCATACATAAGTACCCCCTTTTTCGGCTGAGTAGGATTCGACAATTGCTGAGTAGGATTCGACAATGGGCCTGAGTCAGTGATTCGAAAATTTAATTAACTTCCTTTCCTTAATCTCAATCTGGATTCGCGCGGCAAAAATGATGATACTAGCGAAATCGGAATGCCCCCCGAAAGGGAGGGGCATCGCCGAATCTAACTTCCTTGTTTAGATAGTGTATGAATAGGCCTGACTAAATCCTTGTATGGCTTCCTCTATTTCTCTATAAAAAGAAATATGACCAAGAGTGCTTCGAATGTATATAGAACGGATTTCTTTTTTTCTATTTCCCACTATTAGATAGTGGGCATAAATCTCATGATAAGTCCCCAAAGATTCATATTGAACTTCAATCGGAACTTCTCTTGACCCAATGACGCGTTGATCTAGTTTCCATCGGAGCCACAAGGGACTGTCTAAACTGATTCGTTTCTGTCTATAAGCTCCCAGTGCATCATAGGAATTAGAAAAATGGGGTTCTTTATCTTTTGTATACTTATAATTATTATTATTGTAATTTACTTTTTGATTTGGATAGTTTCCGCAACTATTATATCTATTTGCACAAATACCCCGACGGTTTCCAATCGTTAATACATAAAGTCCGATAAGCATGTCTTGGGTCGGTACGCAAATAGGATCCCCAATAGCGGGAGATAGGAGATTCATATGAGAAAACATAAGTAAACGGGCTTCCGCCTGAGCTTCCAAGGATAAAGGTAGATGAACAGCCATTTGATCCCCATCAAAGTCCGCATTGAAACCCTTACACACTAATGGGTGTAAACAAATAGTACGCCCCTCCACTAAAGTAGGTTGGAAGGCCTGTATGCCTAATCTATGCAGGGTAGGTGCTCTATTCAACAGTACAGGATGTCCCCGCATAACTTCTTGAAGTATTTCCCATACAATGGGTTCCTTTTCCCAAATTTTCCTTTTAGCAATCCTGACATTAGAAGTAGCGCGTTTCGTGATTAAATCGCGAATTACAAATAGCTGAAAAAGCTTTATTGCTATCTCTAGAGGTAATCCACATTGATGTAATGAAAGCGAAGGACCCACAACAATGACAGAACGCCCCGAGTAATCGACCCGTTTTCCAAGCAGAGTCTCGCGAAACCTTCCCTCTTTACCTTCAATTACATCTGAAAGTGATTTGTATACTTTATTGTGACCATCCCTCGTTGGTTGCCCGCGGGACCCACTATCAAGAAGTGTATCCACGGCTTCTTGTACCAATTTTTCCTGGCACATTACTAAATCTGCTGGCGCTAATTCACTTCTTTTTAATAGATAGGCAAGGTTGTTGTTCCGACGAATAACTCTCTTATAAAGTTCATTAATATCCGAAGTCACTACTTTATCCCCAGACCTATAAACAATGGGTCTCAATTCGGGAGGAAGAACTGGTAATAAGCACAAAACCATCCATTCTGGTTCTACATTTGTTTGAATAAAATGTTTCGCCAATTGCATGCGTCTAATCAAAAAAACTTTTCTTATTCGTCTTTTTCTATCTTCCCATTCATCTCCACTATACCCCTCGTCTTCTAATTCCTTCCATTCGACCAAGGAATTCTCTATAATAATTCGCAAATCCAAATCTGCTAATTGTTCTCTAATAGCACCTGCTCCTGTCGCAATTTCCCGATTTCGAAATGTTGCAAAGCCTGGGGTAGAAAAAAAGGGAGAAATGCTGTGGTTACAGGATGCAATTTCATCTTCGAATAAACCTCGTAATCGTAAGAAAGTAGGTTTTTTAGCGCTGGGCCTAGCAAAAGAGAAATCGCCGTATACTAGGCCCTCCAATTTCTTAAGGGGTTTATCTAAAAGGTTCGCGATATAACTAGGAAGACCTTTCAAATACCACACATGAGTCGCGGGACATGCGAGTTTGATGTATCCCATTTGATATCTTCGTATCCGAGAATCAACAAATTCTACCCCGCATTTTTGGCAAAACCTTTCCTCCTCGTTTTCAGCTCCGCTCGCTCGAGAATTTCCACAAGCACAAATTCCGCTTTTTATGGGTCCAAAGATTCTTTCGCAAAACAATCCATCTTTTTCTGGTTTATCGGTTTTATAATGAAAAGTAGAGGGCCTTGTGACTTCGCCAACGACTTCCCCATTAGGTAGGTTTTTGTTAGCCCAAGCCTTTATTTGTTGAGGGGAAACGAGTCCAATTTGAAGTTGTTGATGTTTATATTGGTCAATCATAAATAAGAAAAGAATTTATATTTATTCCGATCAAACTTCCTCCCTATTAACCTGGAAGTTCTTCTCAGATACAAGGAAATGATTCAGTTCTAGAGCCAAAGATCGTAGTTCTCGAACGAGCACTCGAAAAGATTCTGGAGGATACTCGTGATTAGGTACTCTTTTCCCCCAGATCGTAGCATTAAGTATTTCTTGGCGAGCTATAAGATGATCAGATTTATAAGTAAGTATCTCTTGTAAAATATGAGCAACACCAAATCCTTCTAAAGCCCAAACTTCCATTTCTCCTACTCGTTGTCCCCCTTGCTTGGCTCTTCCTCTAACGGGTTGTTGTGTAACAAGTGAGTAGGGCCCAGTAGAACGTCCATGGATTTTCTCATCAACTTGATGAATTAATTTTAAGATATAGGACTTCCCTATTAGAACAGGTTGTTCGAAGGGGTCTCCTGTTCTTCCATCAAATATTCTGCTTTTTCCCGGGTACTCGGGTTCAAATACCCATGGATTTTTTGTTTGTTTACTGGCTTCATATAATTCTGAAAACACAAGTTTTCTTGAAGCCTCTTGCTCATATCTCTCATCAAAGGGTGCTATTCTATAATGTTTCTTTAGCAGATCCCCGGCTAATCCGAGCGAGCTTTCAAATATTTGTCCCACATTCATTCGTGAGGGTACTCCTAAGGGATTGAAGACCATATCAACAGGTGTTCCATCTTGCAAATAGGGCATATCTTGCCTGGGCAAAATTTTGGAAATGATCCCCTTATTCCCGTGTCTTCCGGCTACTTTATCCCCAACTTTGATTTCGCGTTTCTGTAAAATATATACACGAACCATTATGTCTAGGGGGTCCCTCTGGATCCATTTCACATCGATAACGCGCCCTCTTCCACCTATAGGTAGTTTGAGAGAAGTTTCTTTTGAAGTGGATACCTCAAGGCCAAATATGGCCCGTAATAACCCAGCTTCCGCGATATACGAGGATTCGCTCGCTATCTGAGGCGTTAATTTACCTACTAAAATATCGCTAGTTTCTACCCAGGATCCCAACCTAACAACTCCATTTCTGTCCAAATTGCGGAGTAAATGTTCTTCTAGATGTGGTATTTCTTTAGTAATTTTTTCAGCGGAGCCTTGGCTTGTCGTATCCGTCTGAATTTCATATTTTCGGATGTGAAAAGAAGTATAAATATCCTCATATACCAAACGTTCGCTAATTAGTACTGCGTCTTCAAAATTGTAACCTTCCCATGGCATATAAGCTACTAATACGTTTTTTCCTAAAGCAAGTTCCCCACCAACTGTAGCAGCTCCCTCCGCTAAAATTTGTCCTTTTTTAATGGATTTACCCCACAGAATCCGAGGTTTTTGGTGCATACAAGTATTTTTGTTAGAGCGCCGATGGGTAACTAAAGGAATACTTATAGTCTTCCCACTACTTGATAAAAGGATCTTGTGACTATCAGTAGAAATGATCTTTCCCTCGCGTTCGGCTATAACGGAAACCCTCGAATCTAGAGCTGTTTGGCGTTCCAATCCAGTTCCAACAATGCACTTCTCGGACCGAGAAAGCGGAACTGCTTGGCGCTGCATATTAGAACTCATTAAAGCCCGATTCGCATCATTATGCTCAATAAAAGGAATGAGAGAACCTCCAATAGAAAAATATTGGAAAGGAAAAATACTTCTAACATGAATCTGTTCCCATGCAATAGTCAGGAATTCTTGACGGTATCTAGCTGGAACAACCTGTTCTTCCTGAATACCCTGATTCAAGGACAAAGAATTTCCTGCTGCTATCATATAATATTCATCTCTATTTGGTGATAAATAAACCACCTGTCTCTCTTTTTTTTCTTTTGCTTTCTCAGATATTTCATAAAAGGGACTCTCTATGGACCCCCACCAGTGGTCAATTCTCGCATGAATAGCTAAGGATCCAGTAAGTCCAACATTGATTCCTTCGGACGTGTCAATTGGACAAATACGCCCATAGTGACTCGGATGAATATCTCGGCTCCGAAAACTTGCAGTTCTCCCCGTCAATCCTCCAGGACCCAAACAACTCACTTTTCGCCCATGAACAGTTTGTGTCAATGGATTGGTTTGATCAAAAACTTGAGATAAGGGGTATGTGCCAAAAAAGGTCTCATAAGTAGTTATTAATAAAATCGAAGTTGAAGTTGGAGTTACCAAAGTTTGTGGAGTCGGTTTCGATTGACGTATGAATACTCTACGGATAGTTTTTTGAACCGCATGTTGTAAACGACCAAGAGCCAGTCCGAATTGATCTTGTAACAGATCCGCAACCGAACGAATACGTTTATTTTTCAAGTGATTCATATCGTCATCGTCAAGTATACCCGTTCCAAATTTCATTCCAATCAAATGATCCGTAGCGGCCAATACATCTCGTGGTAACAAGAATGTATTGTTCTGAGGTATATCAAGATTCAGTCTCCGATTCATATTTCGTCGACCAATCCTTCCTAATTCACATTTTTGTTGAAAAAATTTCTTTTGTAATTCCTCACATAAGGACTCCGAAAATACCAGGTCCCCACCTACACAAGCAAATTGTTGATAAAACTCCAAAATAGCTTTTTCTTTTGACTCAATCCTCTTCTTCTCCTTAGCATTCGGGAAAGATAAGAAAATTTCAGGGTAGGAAACATTATCTAGAATTTCTTTTAGATTCGAACCCATAGCTGATGATAGAACTAGAATAGATATCTTTTGTTTTCTACTCACGCGAGCCCATATCCTTTCTTTTTTATCAATTGCTAATTCCGATCTTCCTCCCCAATCTGATATTATAGTCCCAGTGTAGATAGAAATTCCCTTATGGTCTAATTCCGAGCGGTAGTAAATACCAGGACTTAGCAATATTTGATTGATCACAATTCGGTATATTCCATTTATTATAAAGGTTCCTAAGGAATTCATTATAGGAATGTTTCCAATAGAAATGGTTTGCTTTTGCACATCGAAACCAAAAATTAATCTCGCAGATACATAGAATTCGGAAGAATAGGTGAGTGATTCATACACAGCATCCCTTTCTTTTATCGAGGGTTCTAGCAATTGATATCCTTTAGCAAATAATTGAAATGCAATTTCGTGATCTGGATCTTTAATTGTTGGAAACTTCTCAAGTTCTTCTGCCAAGCCTTGATTAATGAACCTACAAAATCCCTCGAATTGGATCTGACTAAATCCGGGTATTGTGGACATTCCCTCATTTCCATTCCGGAGCATCTTAATCTTAAGTTTCCTGTTTATCGAAGAAAAATTCCATTATCAGCTCACTCTTCATCAATCCCTATGGATCGATCTAGCAATTATGGAATCCATATTCTGTTTACTGAATCACATGAAATTCTAGGGAACTCCACATACATATTTCATATATGTATTTCATACATATGAATAGAGACAATTTCGACGAAAGTTCGAATTTGCCAGGGGTACAAATCGAATGAAAATGAATTGATAAAACATTCCTAGAAAAAAATTCTGCCACTTACACTTTATGATACTAATCAGATTGGATGGCAAAGATTTCTCATTTTATCTCCTTTCTATGAATGGGATAAAGCCATAATATAATAATTTATAAGCACTAGCAAATTTGACTTTAGTTCGATTTAGAATAGCACGCTTAGTTTAATTTCAAAAAAGAATAAGAATTTGAGGGTTCTTTTTTGTTTCGTAGTAGTAGAATTGCTAGAAAATATAGGATTTAATTGTAGAATCCTAAAATAAAGTAAGTCCTTTTTTAAGTACATGCCAATCTAGTTATCCACCTCTCCACATATCCCTGCTTTTATCGTAATTTCACTTGGGTGGGCCAAGATGGTCAGGTCATACTCTATATCAGACCAAATTTCTTTTTTTTATTCAAGATATTTAATGCAATGAAAAATTAAAGCACGATTCCCCATAGAGATATGTACATAAGGGAGATCCATGGATAATAATGCTGTTATGGATAATAATGCTGTTCGGACCTGTAGTTTACCTATACACGGATTAGGCATAAATCCATTCTATTTTATTATGCCATTAAAAGGAAGGGGGGAGAGAATACCGATTTAAGAGTCGTTCACTACTGCAATTCAAAAAAAAAAAATAGAATTCTAGTTAATGGTTCCAATTTGTTCTGAATTTTGCAGCCTGTGACTGGAAATCCACTTTTTCTCTTTTTTCATCTCAATAGAAAGAAAAGGGAAGTTTTCTAGTGTTAGCAATGTTTGTTTTAAGATAGAATCCATCGAGGAGAATAATCGAAACTGGATTCAAAAAAAGCAGGAATAGATTTTTTGAAAAAGATTGGAAAAAAGTAAGTAGAATTAGATTCAAGATAAAAGAAAGGAGGTTTTAGTAAGAAAACCTGGATGAATACTTGCTCTTTTCTCTATTTTAGATCAGATTTTTTGGCGGCATGGCCAAGCGGTAAGGCAGGGGACTGCAAATCCTTTATCCCCAGTTCAAATCTGGGTGCCGCCTGATCAATAAAATACTTAGGCTTATAGTACTGATCGAACTCGACAAATTCGTACCCTGCATAAGTTGGGGCAAGAGAGTAACTAGGCCTGGCGATACTGGATTTTGAGAATCCATAGTTCTATCCTCAAACTAGGGTTTGTTTTGTCGGTAGTGGCCCAAACGGCTACCAATAAGGATGAGGTTGCGTTTCCTTATTCTTTTATTAATTTTAATTGATTCGATTCGAGAATTAAAAATTACAAGGCTAAGATGTCAGAAATCTTGATATCCAAAGGGCCCCTAAGGGGCATTCTTTTTTTTTCAATCTAAGATTGAAGAAGGGACTCCACGAAGGAATATCAAGACTTCCTAATTATCATACATTTTATTTATCATACATCTTATGCTACCTACATACACTAAAGTAAGGGCTACTGATTCTGTCGAGAATCAGATTGAATAGGCTGATCAAAAATCAATTTCGGAGTTGTGGATAAAGTCTCCTCATTCTTTCATAGAATGATAGAAGGGCTGTAGGGTTTAGGTTAAAAATAAACATAGGCAAGGTAGGTATCCAATAAATATTTATCTATCCTAATTTTATGGTATATTCTGACGTCCTTTGCTTATAAAAAAAGGGTAACAAAAGGAAGAAAAAATCTTCCTATTCCCGCGTCTTCTATTCAGGACATCATCCCCGTACTCTTTTTTAAGGAAAAGGGCTATGTATCGTATTTATACTTAATGCTCTCCAATTCTACCAGAAATCCTATAAGAATTTGTTAGGAGTAAATTCCTTGAACTGATTCATCCATAGCGTTAGGGCAGAATCCCTTTTTGACTCTGTACCCTTGATTCCACTATGATTATTGATCAATAGTAGAATAATTCCTTCATAGAAATAGGAGACATAATTTACATGGATATAGTAAGTCTCGCTTGGGCTGCTTTAATGGTAGTCTTTACATTTTCTCTTTCACTAGTAGTATGGGGGAGGAGTGGACTCTAGGGATACTACTAATTGATTGAGTAGTCGAATTGTTGTATCAACTTTTTTCTTTAATTGATCGTTTTGCATTAATCATTTTGCCAAACTTTATTCTTTCTCTCTTTCTTTAGTTTTGTTTCACTCCTGTACCTGTAAGAAACTCTTGTAAGAAAGAGTCGTTCTATTCTACTATATAGAAATAGAAAGAGCGATTACAGCAATTCCAAATTTCTACTAGAAGTGACGAATGGTTAAAAAAGTTCTATACATAAGAAAATTAGACTTTCTTCCACGGAGCTATTCACAACATATCGCACACTTTCCATTTGTTTTATATTCTTTTCTTATTCTTAGAATAATTTTTATGCTCTTTTGAAGCATCTCGCCGCATGTTTAAGCATGAAAGATTCGCTGGTTTTTTCCTTTTACTTTTTTTCTTTTACTTTTTACTATAGTCTATTCTCATATTATTTTTCTCTCCCTCCATGGATTCTTTCGTGAAGAATTCTCTTCGATTTTTTTATTTTGACTTGATTGAAATTAAGTGGATGCAGTGAAAAAAGAAATTGAATTAGACTACTATTTCAATCTACTAATCTATTCTATGTAGATTCAAGATAATATAATAGAAAGACTCTAAAGTGTCGTAGAAAAAACTATATGTAGTTCTTTCTACCACACTTTATGATTCCAACCAGATCCTTTCATTTAAGACTTGGATTTTTATTTTATTTAATCCCTTTTTCATTTCTTCAATGATTAATTGGAATTCCAATTAATCATTTTGGCTGACTGTTTTTACATAAATAATAAGTAAAAAGGCAGTAGGAACTAGAATAAACAGTGCAGTAGCAATAAATGCGAGAATATTGACTTCCATAACCTCTTTATTTTTTTCACAATAACTCGGGATGTAATCCCATGGAGAGGAAAAAGGGGTATCCTGTAAATTCAAGGGGAGGACTTGCATTCTGATAATACTGAATCAATTCAATATTATGAATATCGGATCTATCAAATCAATTCATGGTTGAGAGTGGAATAGTATAACATAGTAAGATCCACTTTTTCTTTTCTATATCTATAACCCACGATCTTTCTTATCTTATCCAATTTCCCTTCCTTTTTCTTATAGTTATACATACAATTATGTATGTATGTATTATATGACCGACTTTCTATGGGTCACATAGACATCCAAATAAGCAGTAGAAGTAGAAGTGAGATGGAGAAAAGAGGGCTTAAATAAAAAAAAAATCGAATATTTTAATTAATTTAGGAAAAAGGGCGTTTGCTTTGCTTAGTTTTTCTTTTATTTTATTAGGTTACTATCAATATCCACTTTTGGGGTCTAAAGATGAGAACAGATCCATAAAAAAGGAGTCCGCAAATGGAATGAAAATGAGATAGATTCTTTCCAATTAGTCATTGAACATACACAAACAAAGTTGGAACTACAAAATGGAGGGGGCCTGTTTAATCCAAAAAGTAAAGTACTAATTATATTAAATTAAATTCACTGTCTATGTCTAAGAAAAAACGAATACGATTTATGTATGGATTTCGGTAAAATACCGGTACTCTATTCCATAAGAGTCGAATAGGAAGTTAAGATGAGGATGGTATCATCATAAGGATAGAGTAATATCCTAAATTATACTAATCCAAGTATGATATGTATGTCTTTCCTTATCAACCGGGAGTAGTGAAAAAAAAATTCCTATAGGCCTCCCCTCCCTCTTTAATGAGAAATGCGAAATAAAAAAAGTGAAATAAGGGTGCCCCATAGGTATTTGATCTTCTCTCCTGCCCCCCCTTTTTCATGGAAAAAGGAAAGATGAATTTCTCCATTCATTGAACCCTAGTTCGGGACTGACGGGGCTCGAACCCGCAACTTCCGCCTTGACAGGGCGGTGCTCTGACCAATTGAACTACAATCCCCGCGGGGTGTATGGCATACCTATTCTTAAATAGAACCATAAGAAGATTCGATTCGCCTGTCGTACTCTAAGAAATAGACGAATCATATACTACATACCCACATATAATATGTGGGTATAGTGAGAGTGACATAACTAGTATGTCGCGATTTTTTATCGCTAAAAATGGATGATAATCCACCTTTCATTTCAATAAGAAAAACTCTTTTGTTTGTAAAAAAGGAATGAGAGAGATATGGATTAGAAAGAAATTTCCCCCTTTCGCTTTATCCTTTATTTCTATGGATCAGACATTTTATTTTATGGAAGAAAAACAAATGGATTTAGTTCATATTCACGAAGCCCTAGATTTTTGGGCCGAGCTGGATTTGAACCAGCGTAGACATATCGTCAACGAATTTACAGTCCGTCCCCATTAACCGCTCGGGCATCGACCCAGGAAGAATTTATTCTAGGGTTTTTTAGAATCTATGATTAACCTCCTTTCATAATACTCCCTACCCCCAGGGGAAGTCGAATCCCCGCTGCCTCCTTGAAAGAGAGATGTCCTGAACCACTAGACGATAGGGGCATCACTTCACTAGACGATAGGGCCATATACAACCGCTCATCATTATACTATAATGATAGTATGAGCAGTTTTTTGGAATTGTCAATATACTCGAAGAGTATAACTAGATCCAAAGCAAAGAGTCTTTCCTACTTTTCCGTTATGCTTTCATAGGATTTTTTTTAGTTGATGGTTAGGTTAATTCACGGATCATTCCCTACTTTTTAGGGAAATTCATTTAAAGGGTATAGAATAAGAATAGATTAATAAAAGGGATTCTAGATTAGTTCAGTACAGGTAGTGATTTGATTGATCTAACAGGAAAAAGAGTCCAATTTGATTTCTTTTTTGTAATTTCCACCCCGTGCTTCGTTTAGCGTTCAGACCAAAAATGCATGCATCCCACACTAAGTCATAAAATTCAAGAAAAAATAGAGAAATTTTCAAAAACAAAGAAAAAAAAGTGAATAAATAATAAATTTAGTAGAAAAGTACTTTATCGGATTCGAACCGATGACTTACGTCTTACCATGGCATTACTCTACCACCAAATAAAAAGCCCTTTATCGGATTTGAACCGATGACTTATGCCTTACCATGGCATTACTCTACCACTGAGTTAAAAGGGCTTTTTATTCAATTCAAAAATTAGCCACTTTGATTTCTCATTATGAGTCTACTGCATAATGTACATAATATATGTATATATAGAGATATATGTAGAGATTATATATGTATATATCGAGATATAGAAGTTTATTCATGGCGAGGTTCAAAATCTTGAGAGTTCAAAATCTTGAGAAAATCAAGAAAAATAAGAATTTCATATTCTCTCTTATCACTTGCACAAAGTAGAGGTTTTTTTCTTTTTTTTTTATATAAAAATACATATATTTTTATATAAAAAAATACATATAATAAAATACGTGAAGAGAGAGTTGACACAATAAAAAATTATTCTAAGTATCCGATATACTTGAAGAGGGTAAGTTCATAGGTATGTAAACACGATCTCGGACGACTCACCAAACCAAAGCCCAGAAGTTCTATTTTTTAGAAGAGGAGAACAAATATGTATCAATTGTTGAATCGGATACAACAATGGGTAAAAAAAAAAAGGCCAAAGGGGCAATAAGAGCTGCTGTTAAAAAAACGGTAGACTTTGTTTTTTTTTATCTTTAGGCTATTGACTTTTCACGTGCTCAGAACGTTCTGCAGAATTAGGGACTTTTTTCTTCTATTGGCTGATCTTATGATGAGAACTTTCTCCATTTATGTTTTATTTCCTCTAATTCTAATTGGGTAGGGTATAAAGGAATTCGCGCTCTTCATATACCCATATGGTTGGGTATTAATTTTCAGTGATATACTTCTTGTCTGTTTTGGTGAGAAATTGAAACTATTTTTAACAGGCATCTCTTAGAAAAACCTTCGAGTTCAAAACTTTTCAATTTTTCTTAAAAAGTTTTGGACGGATTTGTTGAAGCGATTTTTATTTTTAACAGGTACCCCTTCCAAGGAAGGGGGGTACTTGAATATTCTCCAAGGATTCTGGTTGGTGCATTTTGAACAAACTATGTTGGAGTTTTAGCAACAATTTGCTTGTAAAAAGTGGGCAGTCGAATTTATACTGCAGAGTATAAAAATTATTCTACTGCCTGCCCAACAAAAAATAATAAACCATACCCTACATACCTAACTCCTCCTGGCTATGGGTTTTCTGTTTCCGAAGATTAGGAAAAAAGGAGGATTCTGGAACCCTAAAGGTTCGATGGTATATGGATATGGAAAATATAAGATTCCCGATCCTAGCGGGAAAAGGAAGGGAACAGATACCCAATATGATTCTTGGGAGGAACATTTGGTAATGGTCTTGGTCCTCTATGCTCTTTTTTATGTGTTCTTAGTTCTATTCATCTTCTTTGATTCTTTTAAACAAGAATCTAATAAACAAGAATTGAGTGGAAAAGAGGAGAAGAAATTGGTAAATGGGGAGGATCGACTAACCAGAGACATTTAGGATCTTCTTTACATCAGGTAAATCCGTCGGGTCCTGTCCGCTTCTCCGTTTAAGTTACGACTCTTTGTTTCTTGCTTCTCTCAAGCCATAGGGAAAGTCTATGATGAATTTTTAAAATGCATCTCACTCTTTCTCTACGGCTCGGACTTCATGATAAGTGGGGGAAGAAAGAAAACATCTTCCCCAATTTCTTTGTTCAGAATTGAACAAAAAAGAAAAGGAAGAAAGGGATTTATGGGGGCAGTGCTGCTCCCTATATCTCCTAGTGTATATTGTAGGAATAATCAAACTATTCCTTAGAGCAGTCTGGCACACTTACGTCCTCGCAAAACAAATAATGATCATTGTAGTCGTAACCGTAGAATACGACCCTAATCGAAATGCATACATTTGTCTCATACACTATGGGGATGGTGAGAAGAGATATATTTTACATCCCAGAGGGGCTATCTAAACCCTAAAGCTAAAGTAAAGGCCCGCGATCGAAGTACCAACAGCTCACTGTCATGAACCTTCTCCATTTGATTCAATAAGGGGGAATTAGCCTCCTTCTCGAATGGCTACCCTTGACAAAGGGTAGCGTTGGTATCATAATCTACATGTAGCGGGTATAGTTTAGTGGTAAAAGTGTGATTCGTTCTATTAATAACTGAATTTGAAATGATATACTTAAGGCGTCCTTAAGTTTTTTATATTCCGATGAAAACTTTAGTTCTTATAAAGGATTTAATCCTTTTCCTCTCAATAGCATATTGAGGAAGAATATACATTCTCGCGATTTGTACCCAAAAACTAATTGAAATTGCATCCAAAATACAAATTGGATTATGAGTACAGAGTCGCGAAGCATAATTTTACATTTTTTTAAGTATTCCAATTTTAAAAATATGAGTAAAGGATCTATGGATGAAGATACAAAAAAGTTTATTTCCAATCGTAACTAAATCTTCTTTTGTTAAAAAAGGAAATGGAAGCCAAATAGCTAAAAAACGGTAGTTTTGGTTTACTAGAACCATCAGCATATTGTTTCAGCTCGGTGGAAACCTAATTCTTTTCCTCAGGATCTCTTGAATGAAATTAGGGAACGAAGTAAGTAGATTAGATAGATTTAGTAGAATTTCTATCTCCTACTCTATAGGGATCATCTAGAAAGCGGAGAGCTTTGGTTCCATTCAGATAGAAAAGCTGACATAGATGTTAAGTGGTGAGAATATCCATAAAGGAGCCGAATGAAATCAAAATTTCATGTTCGGTTTTGAATTAGAGACGTTAAAACTAATCAACCAACGTCGACTATAACCCCTAGCCTTCCAAGCTAACGATGCGGGTTCGATTCCCGCTACCCGCTCCATTCTGTATAAAAGGACTATTCTATTTGTCTAGACATGGTAGAGTCCTGTATTCAACCTTTTTCGTCCACCAGTTTCCGTCCCTCCAGAGCGGAGTAGAGCAGTTTGGTAGCTCACGAGGCTCATAACCTTGAGGTCACGGGTTCGATTCCCGTCTCCGCACTTAGCAGTCTGTATAAAAGGACTATTCTATTTGTATAGATATGGTAGAGGGCTGGGCGGTATCCAACCCTTTTTATTCATTAGTTCCCGGCCCTAAAGGGCCAAATGGAGCAGTTTGCGAAGTCACTTGCCCCTACAAGAAGAACTCTCAAGGCTCCTTCCTACCCTGCAGAAAAGAAAAAAGAAATGAAAGAAAGGCACAGTCTACCTCCCTTCCCTTTAAAAGCAGTTTGCCAGTTGTTTGTCTCGGTTAATCCCCAATTTAGGGAGCCCTGTTGGCGAGTTCGATTTCCGCCTCCGGAGCCCCTTTTTTTTGAGTGGGGTGCAAAAGAAGGGTAAGATAGTAAGGGATACGGTACTAGACTAACACCTACTTAATAAGATAGTAAGGGATACGGTACTAGACTAACACCTACTTAATTTAATATAAGTAGTTAAGTAGTCAACTAGACTAAATTTTTTATCATAGTACCTTACTAAATTAAGCTGGCGAGCGGCGGGAATCGAACCCGTATCTTCTCCTTGGCAAGGAGATGTTTTACCATTGAACTACGCTCGCTACGGGATATATTTTATAGGGTATATTATATCCGCCTGGGTCGACCGTCTATGTCTGGGTCGACCGTTTCATTTTCTATTATATTAGAGTTTTCTTTTTTTTAATTGTCTGTCAATCAATATTCTAATGGCAATGGAATTTCATAATAATGAAAGAGAAGAGGTAGCAATTCGGAACGCAAATTGCATTTTAATGCGTCTCACAATTCCCATTTTTTCGAAGAAATGGCCTTTTTATTTATTTTGTATCGGGCTACTAAATACTAAACAAATTTAAGAAATGAGAGAATTCAGAATAGCTACCAGAAAGACTAGTCCAATCCATAATGATGTACCGGAAAATACAACGTTTTTATTATTTGACCAACCATCAGGAGAAGCAAATACAAGGGGTACACTAATTACTAACACTGAGGAAGTCGCAATTAATGCAAAAACAGC